TGATGTAAATAGCGGCAAGAAAGCTCTATGAAAAAATGTTGGTTCCATTCGATGTTATCCAATGTGGAGTTAGAATACAGGTGTAGGCTAAGTAAATCAATGGATAATCTTGGTCCTCTTGAAAATACCAGTGTAAGTGAAGACCCGATTCTAAATGATACAGAAAAAAACACCTATAATTGGAGTCATAGTGACAGTAGTAATGTTGATCATTTAGGCGGCGTTAGGGACATTCGGAATTTAAACGTGGATGACACTTTTTTAGTTTTAGGTAGGGATAATAAAAAAGACGGTTATTCCATATATTTTGATATTGAAAATCAAGTTTTTGGGATTGACAATAATCATTCTTTTTTGAGTGAATTAGAAAAAGAATTTTCTAGTTATTGGAATTCTAGTTATTTAAATAAGGAGTCTAGGAGTGACGATTCCCACTATGATTATTCTATGTATGATAATAAATATAGTTGGAATAATTACATCAATAGTTGCATTGACAGTTATCTTCATTCTCAAATCGGGATTGCTAGTTCTATTTTAAGTGGTAGTGAAAATTACAGCGAAAGTTACATTTCTACTTACATTTTGGGTGAAAGTAGAAATAGTAGTGAAAACTGGAATTCCAAGCTACGAACTAGCACGAACGGCAGCGATTTCGCTCTAAGAGAAAATTCTAATGATCTCGGTGTAACTCAAAAATACAAGCATTTGTGGGTTCAATGTGAAATTTGTTATGGATTAAATTATAAGAAATTTTTTAAATCAAAAATGAATATTTGTGAACAATGTGGATATCATTTGAAAATGAGTAGTTCAGATAGAATTGAACTTTCGATTGATCCAGGGACTTGGGATCCTATGGATGAGGACATGTTCTCTCTGGATCCCATTGACTTTCATTCAGAGGAGGAACCTTATAAAGATCGTATTGATTCTTATCAAAAAAAGACAGGATTAACCGAGGCCATTCAAACCGGCATAGGTCAACTAAACGGTATTCCCGTAGCAATTGGGGTTATGGATTTTCAGTTTATGGGGGGTAGTATGGGATCGGTAGTAGGCGAGAAAATTACTCGTTTAATCGAGTATGCTACTAATCAATTTTTACCTCTTATTCTAGTGTGTGCTTCCGGAGGAGCACGCATGCAAGAAGGAAGTTTGAGCTTGATGCAAATGGCTAAAATTTCTTCTGCTTTATATGATTATCAATCGAATAAAAAGTTAGTTTATGTATCAATCCTTACATCTCCTACGACTGGTGGGGTGACAGCTAGTTTTGGTATGTTGGGGGATATCATTATTGCTGAACCCAACGCCTACATTGCATTTGCAGGTAAAAGAGTAATTGAACAAACATTGAATAAGACAGTACCAGAAGGTTCACAAGCGGCTGAATTTTTATTCCATAAGGGCTTATTTGATCCAATCGTACCACGTAATCTGTTAAAGGGCGTTCTGAGTGAATTATTTCAGCTCCACGCTTTCTTGCCTTTGAATCATAACTTAAGTAGAACCTTAAGTTAATAGTTAATTAAATTGAATTCTTTAAATTATTTTCTTTCTGGCGAATAACTATTTAGAATAAATAGTTATTAAGTATTTATTTATCGGAATCAAAGGAAAAATCCGAAGAATGGATTTTTTTTGGTGACATAAGAGGGAATTATGGAAAGAATCATACAGATAATTTTTTTTTACCGATATCCCTGATTCCTAATTAGGAAACCTCTATGAACAAGATAAAAGAGCGAATTCTTTTTCCGCGAGGTAGGGTAGTAAATAATAAATAAAACGAATTTCATGTTCTTTTCTTCCTTTCGTATTATATTATAACGAATTTTGGAAGAATTTAGAAGGTGAAGAAACTCTTTATTAAATTCAAATTATAATTATGAAATTCAAATTATAAGACAAGAAAAAAAATAATAGAAAAATAACAAACAAGTGAATTATCATACATGTATTTGATGTAGAAAAATGAATAAGTTCATTTAGTTAGTTCTATATTCCTTGCACTTTATTATATATACTCAGTTAGCTATACTTAGTATAATTATTATAGGAATTCTAATAATTTTAAGAGATCTTTCTATTTAAGATATCTTTCTAACAATATAATCTAGCGATAATAGGTAAAAAAATAAATATAACAATAAATAACAGGTACAAATATTAAATCGAGGTGCCCATTCTATGACAATTCTCAACAACTTACCCTCTATTTTTGTGCCTTTAGTGGGCTTAGTATTTCCGGCAATTGCAATGGCTTCTTTATCTCTTCATGTTCAAAAAAACAAGATTTTTTAGATCTGATGGGGGCAAATTTCATATATTTTTTTTTCAAGACTTAGACTTGGATTATAACACAGATATCTATTCAGTATAATAGGGTATAACTTGTGGCTTCTTTCAAACAGAAAAGAAAGGGCAGGCGTAAACGTAAATCTGATATATGAGTAAACGAGCTATTTGAAAATATTGAAAATAAGTCGCGATTGGGGCGAATACCTGAAATAAATTAAATGCAAAGCCCATGTAGCTATATATGTGTAGATAGGGGATCATATGAGAGGGCTCCTATTATTTTACTTTTAGATCTAACCAATTGCTTCGAAAGATTCACATCAGAATAGTGCAAGTTGATGAAAGTTCCTTCGGAAACAAAAAAATGTAAAGTAAAATTCATTTTGGCCGGTCTCCCACTTCCAATAAAATGTAACTAGATCTAGTATGAGTTGGCGATCAGAACATATATGGATAGAACTTATCGCGGGGTCTCGAAAAATAAGTAATTTCTGCTGGGCCATTATACTTTTTTTAGGTTCATTGGGGTTTTTATTGATTGGAATTTCCAGTTATCTTGACAGAAATTTGATACCTTTATTCCCGTCTCAGGAAATCATTTTTTTTCCACAAGGTATCGTGATGTCGTTCTATGGGCTCGCCGGTCTGTTTATTAGCTCTTATTTGTGGTGCACAATTTCGTGGAATGTAGGTAGTGGTTATGATCGATTCGATAGAAAAGAAGGAATAGTGTGTATTTTTCGTTGGGGATTCCCAGGAAAAAATCGTCGCATCTTACTCCGACTCTTTATGAAAGATATTCAGTCTATCAGAATAGAAGTTAAAGAGGGTTTTAATGCTCGGCGTGTCCTTTATATGGAAATAAGAGGCCAAGGGGCCATTCCTTTGACTCGTACTGATGAGAATTTGACTCCACGAGAAATTGAGCAAAAAGCAGCGGAATTGGCCTATTTTTTGCGTGTACCAATTGAAGTATTTTGAAATAAACGAAGCACTTTTCTTAGCAGTTAGCAGGAGGTAAAAAACCAAAAAATCCTCTTTTTTTTTCTATAACATAACTTAACTGAAATTTCTTCATAATACTGATGAACCAAAGAAGACGTATATTATATATACTATATACGGAAAACGGAAAAATTTGAAATTTTGTCCGCAAACTTTTTTTTATGCGTATGTAAATTCACAAAATTCAAGGACTAACCACTGACTCACAAATAAAAAAGAGGGAATAGATTCAGGAGTTCGAAGCTTTCTATTCTAAATTCTAATATTAGAATAGAACTTATGCTTGATAGAAATATTAGATCGTATAGAGTTGACGAATGAAGCGGATTCATTAAAAATTCATAGACGCAAAAATGGACAAAAAAGCATTCATTCCCCTTCTATATCTTACGTCTATAGTATTTTTGCCCTGGTGGGTCTCTTTTTCATTTAATAAAAGTCTGGGATCTTGGATTCTTAATTGGTGGAATACTAGTAAATCCGAAACTTTTTTAAATGATATTCAAGAAAAGAGTATTCTAGAAAAATTAATAGAATTTGAGGAACTCTTCCTGTTGGAAGAAATGATAAAGGAATACCCCGAAACACATCTACAAAAGTTTCGTATCGGAATCCACAAAGAAACGATCCAAATGATCAAGATGCACAACGCAGATCGTATCTATACGATTTTGCACTTCTCGACAAATATAATCTGTTTCGTTATTCTAAGTGGTTATTCTTTTTTAGTTAATGAAGAACTTATTATTCTTAATTCTTGGGTTCAAGAATTCATATATAACTTAAGCGACACGATAAAAGCCCTTTCTATTCTTTTATTAACCGACTTATGTATAGGATTCCATTCACCCCACGGTTGGGAACTAATGATTAGTTCTTTCTACAAGGATTTTGGATTTGCTCATAATGATCAAATTATATCTGGACTTGTTTCCACCTTTCCAGTCATTTTCGATACAATTTTTAAATATTGGATCTTCCGTTATTTAAATCGTGTATCTCCGTCACTTGTAGTGATTTATCATTCAATGAATGACTGAAAAATGATCCACCGATCCAATTAGAATTTTGTTATTTTATCCATAAGTAAAATAAAACATTCAAAATCTTACTTTTTTTTTATACACTTATTTTTTCTATACATCCAATAGATTCGGATTCCTCCTATATTTTAGTAAAAATTTTTCAGTAACTAGCAGCATCGTGGATAGGGAACTATCCTAGCGACCTACCTAATTTTATTGTATAAATTTTCTGGATCAACGACTGGACCATGCAAACTAGAAAGACCCTCTCTTGGATAAAGGAAGAGATTACTCGCTCCATTTCCGTATCGCTCATGATATATATAATAACTGGGGCATACATTTCAAATGCATATCCCATTTTTGCACAGCAGGGTTATGAAAATCCGCGCGAAGCAACTGGTCGTATTGTATGCGCGAATTGTCATTTAGCTAATAAGCCCGTGGGTATTGAGGTTCCACAAGCGGTACTTCCAGATACTGTATTTGAAGCAGTTGTTCGAATTCCTTATGATATGCAACTAAAACAAGTTCTTGCTAATGGTAAAAAGGGAGCTTTGAATGTGGGGGCCGTGCTTATTTTACCCGAGGGGTTTGAATTAGCCCCTCCTGATCGTATTTCGCCAGAGATGAAAGAAAAGATAGGTAATCTCTCTTTTCAGAGTT